ACATTGATTCCTTCAGACGTGTCAATGGGGCAAATACGCCCATAGTGACTAGGATGGATATCTCGTATCCGAAAATTAGCAGTTCGCCCTGTTAATCCGCCAGGGCCCAAATAACTCAACTTTCTCCCATGAACGATTTGTGTCAATGGATTAGTTCGATCCAAAACTTGAGATAATGGGTGTAATCCGAAAAAGGATTCATAAGTAGTTGTTAACGGAGTTGAAGTTACCAAATTCTGAGGAGTAGGTATCAATTTATGCCTAATTGCTCCGCCTATAGTTCCCTTAACTACATTTTCTAAACGAGCCAGAGCCAACCCGAGCTGGTCTTGTAAAAGATCCGCTACAGAGCGAATACGTTTATTTTTCAAATGATTCATATCATCAAGTGTACCCATTCCAAATTTCATCCCAATCAAATGATCGGCAGCTGCTAATATATCGCGTGGTAACAAAAATATATTGTTCTGAGGTATATTAAGATTCAGTCTCCAGTTAATATTTTGGCGACCAATCCTTCCTAATTCACACCTTTGGTGAAAGAATTTTTTTTGTAATTCCTTACATAAGGATTCAGAAAATATTGGATCCCCACCTACACAAGAAAATTGTTGATAAAACTCCAAAATAGCATTTTCTTTTGACCCAATTTTTTTTTTCTCCTTGTCGGTCAAGAAAGATAAGAAAATTTCAGGGTAGCAAACATTCTCTAGAATTTCTCTTAGATTCGAACCCATAGCTGATGATAGAACTAGAATAGATATTTTCTGTTTCCTACTCACACGAGCCCATATTCTTGCTTTTTTATCAATCTCTAATTCTAACCTGCCTCCCCAATCTGATATTATGGTGCCGGTATAGACCGAAATCCCGTTATGATCCAATTCTGACTGGTAATAGATACCAGGACTTTGCAATATTTGATTGATCACAATTCTGTATATTCCGTTTACTATAGAAGTTCCAAGGGAATTCATTAAAGGAATGTTTCCAATAAAAATTCTTTGTTCTTGCATATTCCTACAGGTTTTCCAAATTAATCCCGCGGATACATATAATTCAGAAGAATATGTAAGTGATTCATAGACAGCATCTCGTTCTTTTATCAGAGGTTCTACCAATTGATATGTTTCCACAAATAATTGAAATTCAATTTCGTGATCTATATCTTCAATTTTTGGAAATTTAGAAAGTTCTTCTATTAAACCCTGATCAATAAACCGATAAAACCCTTCAAATTGTATCTGATTAAATCCGGGTATTGTAGATGTTCCCTCTTTTCCATCCCCGAGCATCTTTTTTGAATTTCCCATTTATCCGTTTATTGAAAAAATCCCATCTCTCATTCTTCACCGAATCATATCCATAGAATTCGATCTAGCAATAATGGAATTTATATTCTGTTTACTGAATCACATGAAATTTTATCCAACTCCAAGATATATGGAATGTATGAAATACGTATGAACGGAGACTAGATTCAATTGGAATTTTTTATAAGAAAGAGATCCAAATGGAACAGAATTGAGAAATACCACTGGAACTTATGGAGTTTTGTAAAGACTAGAAAAAAAGTAATTTCATTTTCACCTATGATATTACATATTCCAATTCGATTGCATACCATAAAAAAAATGTATTCATGATTGGATCTGTTCGAGCAGATAAACATATAATAAATAGAAAACTTTTTTTTTTACCACTTTACTTTTTCATGTATTTGTATTTCATTGTTCAAAAAAAGATTTGCAGAAAAGAGATTGATTTTTACCTATTTTGAATAGAATATTTAAAATATCAGTGAATTGAAGTAGGTAAGAAAACTTGTGTTTTTTTATTTATTAATTTTGTTTATTATTAAAATAAAAAATAAAAAAGAATGCACAGATATATATGTCTCTTTTTCTTCTTTTATTGTGGTACAGTTCTATTTGGGACAGCACATGCTGTGCTCTATCAAAAATTCAATTTTCTCTTCAATGTATTCAATGAAAAATTGAAATACAAAAATTTATTGAGAATTACTCCTCAAAAGCATCCCTAGAGAGATAAAATACCCCATTATAGAGCTATAGCTCTATAACACAACGTAACGTATGTTCTGATTCTGGGGTTTACATATACTCATCATTACTGTTATAATTGAAATTGAAGAAGATTTCGTTTTAATTGAAAAAACTCAATATAGATTAGTTATAAATCCATTTCTAATGATTTTCTTATATTATTAGAAATAAAAAAATGTAGATTTGAATTCAAAAATGGTCATGAATTTACAGTAAATAGTTAATGGTTCTGATTTGTACTGGATTCTATATTTTGTGACTGAAAATCTATATATTTTTTTCGGAGTTGAAAAAAAAAAAGATAAAATTTGAATCTAGTTTCTATCGTTTTGGCGGCATGGCCGAGTGGTAAGGCGGGGGACTGCAAATCCTTTTTCCCCAGTTCAAATCCGGGTGCCGCCTCAACAACAGACTTGAAATCCCCTATTATAACAAACGTAGGAAAATATAACAAACGTAGGAAAAGACTCTCGATACTTTCTTTTCGTGATTCTAAGCCCCTGGCTCTCGAGGTTCTATTCTCTAACCTAAAGTTTTTCTTATCAGATTCAAGGAAAACTTAAAGTAGTGGAGGGAAATCCGTCTGAGTCTTCAATTAGATTGGATAGCCAGAGAGGGGATTAAATTAATAGTTTTGGAAAGGACCTAAGATACTTTGGATATAGACTCATGAAAGTCTCGGAATGCTCAGACATTCAATATTAGATTAGATTAAGAATTGCCTTTCGTTTTACTTCCAAAAATAAAAAACAATAAAAGAAAGAAAAAGTCTTATTCTTTACACATGTGAGTCAGATTCCTTGGATACTTCGAAAAGTGTCCGTTTACTTGTGTTTACATCTTGTCGATTCTACTAGAAATTCTATAATAAGAATAACTCATTATAAGATAAGTGTATTTTTTGGAGTAGTTCATCAATGGTGACCAAATACCTCTCCCTTTTTTTGACTCTGCACCAGTGATTTCACTATTATTAGTGAACAATAATGGAATAGTTTCTTCATATTCATAGAAATAGGGGACAGAATTCACATGGATATAGTAAGTCTCGCATGGGCTGGTTTAATGGTAGTTTTTACATTTTCCCTCTCTCTCGTAGTGTGGGGAAGAAGTGGACTCTAGAAGTACTCCTAATTGCGGTAATAATCAAACTCTATCAACCTGTATTAATTGTTTTAGTTTTCTAGACCAGTCGGCAGTTTTTTTAAGATTTTTTTTTAGAAATTGGATTTATGTTTTGTTTTATTGACTCATTTTCTATTTTTATATCAGGGTTTACACCGTTAACCATTCATGGGGTAACCCCTTTTCGAAATCCGAAGAAGTTTCCATCGAATTCGGATTATCTGTATTAAATGGATCAAACAAATGAATATGAAAAGTATGTACATACATTTCATATTCTATTTAATTTATATTGACATTTATAAAGAAAAAGAGAGATATAGGTGGATTCCTTTATATTAAGATATTTCACTTGTATCTTTATACATTACAATAACCATAATGGCTAGTATGGTAGAAAGAGATCTCTTTCTACCATACTAGCGGGCCTCTTAGGATACTACTACTGAGTCTAATGCATTCCTTTCATTTAAGACGAGAAATTGAAATCCTTTTTTTTTCATTGATAGTAAAATTGTATTCAAATTAATTTCAAATTAATTATTTTGACTAACCGTTTTTACGTAAATTATAAGCAAAAAAGCAGTAGGAACGAGAATGAAGAGTGCAGTAGCAATAAATGCAAGAATATTGACTTCCATAATTTAATCGTTTATTATTTTTTTTTTTTTAATATCTCGGGATTTAATCCCATAGAGATTAGAAATCTTTCGCTTGTAAACTCACTCATATGAATTAGATTTCGATGATATCGAATGAAAGAAATATCATGAATAACAATATCGGAGCTATAAAATCGATTCATCGTCAAGAATTTAATAGTATAACATAGGAAGATCTTTTATCCACACCGAATACATAATGAGATTCCTGATCCAATAAAAAAATATTTATTTATGATTCTTTTTCCCCGCTTTCTTTTCTACAACCTAGTACTTTACTTTCCTTGTACAATCATCTGATGAAGTATCATAAAAAACCTTTTCTACTTCGATTGTTTACAAAAAGAGTTTATAAAGAACCTTAAATAAACAATAGAAATCAAATAGAGAAAACAAGTACGAAGTTCAATTTGAAATTTTAAAAATTTTTTAAGGGTCTATCATCTTTTTGGAAAACAAAGAAAGGGAATGTGATAAAGACGAGTCCCAGTAAAAAAACTAAAATATTCCAAAAAATTAACTAAAATTAACTATTTAAATTTTCTTACGAGTTTTTTCTTCGACATCGACTCTAATCTTTAAAACGAGCATATTCATTAGGGAAGACTAATTTTATTTTTATTTTTTAAATATCCTCTTTCCTTGGTTGGATTCGAACTATTTTCAATTCCTTGACTTCATAGAAAGAAAAGTATATATAGGTACTCTTGGCAAACGTATTATACGCTATCCTATTCTATTTTCCTACACGAGTTAATGGGAGATTAATTGACAAAAAGCAGAAACCCCGTACAGTATCTCTTTCTTGAAGTGTTGAATGCTCTCAATAATTATAATTATACTAATTTACATATGTCTCTCTACCATCAATTGGTGGTAGTTAAAATAATGGAAATACCCCTTTCTTTTGCTTGATGAAAAAAGAAAAATAAAACAAAAAGATAAACGAAACCATTTTGATCCCCTTGCCCAGAAACAAAAAGGAGAGTATATGTCTTTTTTTATTGAATCCGCCGGGACTGACGGGGCTCGAACCCGCAGCTTCCGCCTTGACAGGGCGGTGCTCTGACCAATTGAACTACAATCCCATGGAAATCAAGTGGGTAGCTTACATATTCCTTCTTATGATTTCATTTTAATCGTTTCA